GCAATAATGGAGTAATTCCTTCATATTCATAGAGATAGGGGACATAATTCACATGGATATAGTAAGTCTCGCTTGGGCTGCTTTAATGGTAGTCTTTACATTTTCCCTTTCACTTGTAGTATGGGGAAGAAGTGGACTCTAGAAGTACTACTAATTGAATTGGGGAATCAAACTGTATCAATTGTTTTATAGATTGTTTTGCAAGGCGTTTTTAACTATTTAAAATAAAAATATCCTCATTTCGAAATTCCATTGGATTCTAGTGGAATGGAATAAGGTATTATATGAATAATACTCTTTCAATCAAACAAATATTTAAATGATTCCCATCTTTGTATTTCGAAAGGAAAAGGGGTACAGATGATAGGAAATTTATTCCAACCTAATTCTTCCTAAATTTTCTATTTCAACAAACGGGCTCTTATCAGAATTATATTTGGGCGAGTCACATATTGCGCACTTACCGCTTGTTTTATTATTTTAGAAATTTCATTTATGCTTTATCGACTCATTTCATATCATGGTTCAAGCGTTAAAAATCGGTGAGGTTTACTACTCCTTTTCGAGAAATCCGAAGAAGTTCCCACAGAACTCTTGTCAATGGCTCAATCAATTACTTCTTCGGAATGCTAAAAAAAAAAGATTACTTTATTTTTTTAATATATGCCCATCCCATTTTTCCTTCATTAATTTGATTCTTGCGATGGATACCGGGATTCATATTGGAAATAATATGAAATCTAGGAATTAGAACCATAAGAGTAAGAAAGAGTAAGAGTTGTTTTTCGATTATTTCAGATTGATCGGAACAAATAGATGTACCAAAGAAATAGAATTGGGTGCTATGTACATTCCATATATGGAATTGATATCTACATATATGAAGAGAATATTGTAGATTGATCTATATTAAGCCTCTATCTTTATTAGATAGTACAACTTTATACACTATACAACTTCATACACTACAATAACACCAATAGATAGTATGGTAGAAAGAAATATACGTATATTTCTTTCTACCATACTATCGGATCTCATAGAATACTGCCAATTCTAGTCCGCTCATTTCATTTAAGACGCGAAATTGGAATCCTTTTCATTTTTTTTTTTCTTCAATCATTGATAAGAACTCAGACGTCAAGTTTCATTCAAATTAATTAATTAATCGTTTTGACTGACTGTTTTTACGTAAATGATAAGTAGAAAAGCAGTAGGAACTAGAATGAACAGTGCAGTAGCAATAAATGCAAGAATATTTACTTCCATAATTTCATCGTTTTTTTTTTACTTCGCAATAACTCGGGATTTAATCCCATAGAGATGATAAATCTTTCGCCTGTAAATTCAATGGATGAATTACCTCTCGATGATATTGAATCGGGTCAATATCATGAATAACAATATCTGAGCTATCAAATCAATTCATCGTCGAGAATTGAATAGTATAACATAGGAAGATCTTTTATCCATACCGAATCAAAAATTGGATTCCTGATCCATCCGATCCATCCAATCAAGAATTCCTTTATTTATCATTCCTTTCTGTTCTTTCTTTTCTATTTTCTATAACTTACCCTACGTCTTTCTTGTACAATCATCTGATGAAGTATCATCAGACCACCTTCCCACTTCCATTAGTCACAAACCCAAACAAACAATAAAACAATAGAAGTGAAATGGAAAAAGAAAGGAGTTCGGTTCTAAACTCCGTTTTTTATTGATCTAATTTTATTGGAAGACAAAGAAGTGTGATAAAGATGAGTCCCGGTATAGGTATAAAAGCTATAATATTCTATCAAATTTAATATTGATAGGGTTTGTTCTTTCTTCGATAGGACCCCTAAAAGAAAATAGGAAAATAAGAAGGAAAAGGTTATTCATTACCTTGCTAGGAGTGGCGGGATCCTTGTTTGATCTTTATCTTTCTTTTATCCCCCTTTCTTAGATTAGTACGGGGACACATATATCAAAAACTTAGTATGCAATTTGAATGAAATAGATTTTTCAAATTCAAATTAATAATTGAAGTTACACAAAATCGGAGCCAGAAAAGGAAATAATTGACTCTGGAAAAGTATTCTATTAGGGTAATTATGTGAAATTCATTTTGTATCGTACAATAAATGAATTCCATTTGTGTATGTGCTCCCGCGAAACATATGGTACTCTATTCCATTACATGGATCGGGAGCAGTCGAAAAACCAGACCCAGTATCTCTTGGAATCCTGAATATAATGCTACCAATAATTGTACTAATCCACATATATCTTTCTTCCATCAATCGGTACTAGTTGAAGTAATGAAAATTCCCCTATTTGTTTGATGAGAAATACGAAACGAAAAAGGAAAGAAAAAAGAAAGAAAGATCCCCCCCTTGGGAATGAAATTCTGTCCCCTGTCCCCCGTTTCACAGAAACGGAGGAGATGAATTGATGTATTTATTGGATCCGTCGGGACTGACGGGGCTCGAACCCGTAGCTTCCGCCTTGACAGGGC